AAGTCTAAGGGATGTTTGGATAATTGGTTTATATGAACTCTTCCCGGTTGAACCCACACGTAAAAATGACATTGCCATAAATGGATAAGGTAATATTTCCATTTACTCATCAGCAAAGGCGTGCCTTTTGAGCCCAAAAAGGCTTTTCCTTGATACCTAACATAATGGATGAAAGAATCCTTGAACAACCCTAGCTTGGTTTGAATATAAAAGACTTCTACAAGAAGTTTTTTTATTTTTCCATAGAACTGGATTCGCTCAAAAAAAACTCCAAAAGATGTTGATCGTAAATGAAAGGATTGGTTACGAAGAAAACCGAGGATGTATTCGGATTCACATACATGATAATTATAGAGGAACAAGAAACATTTTTGATTCCTTTTAAAAAAAAAAATGGATTTCTTTAGTGTAATAAGGCTATTCCAATTATCATACTTGTAAAGAAAGAATCGTACTAAATGTAAAGAAGAAGCATCTTTCACCCAGTAGCGGAGGGTTTGAACCAATATTTCTAGATGGATGGGAGGGGGTATTTCTATATCTGAGACATAAGTTAAATGTAAAAATTGATCTTCTAAAAAAGGAAATAGGGAATGAATTGAGCGTAAATTATGAAATTTGACTATTTCGTTCCTTTCGAAGGAAGATTCTAGTCGTAGGAAAAAAAAAATTTCTATAATTACTGAAAAACCCTCTGATAGCATTTGAGAATACAAATTCTTGTTGTGCCCCAAAAATGCATTTTTGTTAGAACCATTAGTAAAAAGAGCTAAATGATTCTGTTGATACATTCGATTAATTAAACGTTTAAGAAGTAGGAAACTCCATTTTTTGTCATAATCTACATTTTCCAACAAAACAGGCCTATGATCATGAGCAAATGCAGAAATAAACTCTTGAAAGATAAGTGGATATAGAAAGTCATGTTGACGAGACTTATCGAGTTCTAAATATCCTTTAACTTCCTCCATTTTAAATGGAAATTCGATTTGAATAAAAGATAATGGATTTCGTGGATTATCAAATGATACATAGTGCGATACAGTCAAAACAAGGTATTAGAGGAATAGAAAGAATAAACACCTCGGAAATAGGTAAACTCATCAACGGACTCTCTATCCTCTCTTTTCCATATAAAAAATGTGGATTCATTATAGGATAAGAAGGTGGTTAGAAATCCTTTATTTTTGCAACTTAATCGCTCTTTTGATTTTAGAAAATTTATTTTTATCAATATACAGCTTCTTCTACACAGTCATCTCCGCTCTAAAAGGGAGAATAGTTAGGATTTTTTTAATGGATAATCCATTCATGGGAGAAGCCTTTCCCGTAGCAGGCACTAATCTATTTTTAACGTATAATTAGATCGGGTAGTCATTCAAATTACGAACATAAGCGCGTGGCTTTTTGTTTCCCTAGAATTGGAGCCAAAAGGCTCTATCCATTTATTCACCTGACCCAACTTTGAATTCATTTTGTTTTGTTCCAAGAATTCGAATCAGGACCAAGCTTTTAAGAATGAAATATTCTCAGAATTCTCTATTGATACGACATGCTATTTTTTCCAGTCATTCCCATTTAGGATCAGTCGTGGTCGTACAAACTCTACCGATGGTATGGACGAATCCCTTGCTTCATCCAAATATGTAAAAGATCCTAGTCGCACTTAAAAGCCGAGTACTCTACCGTTGAGTTAGCAACCCGAAGCCAAAAATGAAAGTCTATAAATCCAGTCAAAACAAAACTAAAGATTGCATGACACAATCAAAACATTGAACTAAGAACTAATCAAAAATTATAACATAAGAGGCGGGTTATCTATTTTTGATTTCACTTTTTTAATAAAAAATGAAAGAAAGAAAAACCAAAATCTATGGAACAAAGATAAATAGATCTTTTTCTTTTTATCCACGATCTAATTATATTTGTTCGATAGACTGTTGTCAAGATAAATGTTGAGAAAAAAATACAATACAAAAACGACAAGAAATTCCATTCTAAATTACTAAGAAAAAAAAAAAAAAATAAGGACTTGTGTTGGATTAGCACTACATGGATTATCTACATAGATAATAGATAGATAAAAAATAAATGGAAATAGAAAATATGAAAAAAAGGAAAAAGAAATCCAAAATATTGGAATTAATTAATCAATATAAGTTGACAAAGCAAGTCGAATCTCGTACTTTAGAACTCCAACAAGAACCACCTAATTAAAGGGAATATCAGAATTTTCTATTTCTAGATCCAATTTCTTGAGCTAGTCTATTCATTTGAGGATTTTTCTATCAATACAAGGTATTTTGTCCTTATTATGTGATTTTATAGGAACAATAAAAACTGGGTTCTGACTAGAGTAAGAAAGAGAATAGTCAAGAAAAGTTCTAAAAAATTAGATTAGATCCGAGTCATACCCACACTCTTTTTTTTTATTTCTTTAAGTTTGATTGATTAAGGAGAAGTTCCCTAAAAACATCCGCCTTCTTTGAAATATCATGAACAGTTCCTGTCGGTTTAGCACCTTTTTCAAGGAAATAGAGAATAGCAGGAACATTTAAATAGGTTTGATTCCTTATCGGATCATAAAAACCCACTTTACGAAGATCTTTTCCTTCTCTTCGGGCTCGAGCATCAATTGCAACAATTCGATAGACGGCTCATTGGGATAGATCTAATACCCCCCTTAGAACCGTATAAGAAGTTTTCCCCTCGTACGGCTCGAGAAAAAAAATGATTCAAAATTCTATAATTTGAATGCCAAGTAGATCCCTAAAATCATTAAATAAATAGAATCAAAATAAAGCCCTTTCTTGGTTCCCAAAAACGAAAAAAAGGCATTCGTACTCATAACTCAAGTTAGATAACTCTGAAATAGTTCAAAGACTGGCCTTAGGCATTTAAGTTATTGAGCGGTCTCTAACCCCTTTCTGTCTCGTTTAGAAGTTTTTTATTCTTCTCTAGTTATTAAGACAATTGAAAAAAGTCTTTCCTTGTTCCAAGATCTTTTCTCTTTGCTTTGAATCCTTGGGTTTAGACATTACTTCGGTGATCCTTAATCATTTCAAAATGGCAGCAACATACCCTTTTTTATGATTTCTTATATCAAAGAATCAGTCGAATGCTTGATTCCCGCTTTATACACTTTTGATCAATAGTGTTTTACCAATTCGAAAAACGGGTTTGAAACGTGTTCGAATTTGATCCTTTTGATTTATATCTTGAAGATATACTTACGAAGTTGTTCCAACTTATTCATTGGCACTCGCCCTAGATCCTTGCCCCTGAGAAATCAATCAATACTTTATACTCGAGCTCCATCATATTATGTACTATTTGAATTACAATCGAGAGTAATAGAACAGAACAAAAGATGTCGAGCCAAGGGCACCTTCATTGCTATCTAAAATGACGGATGTAAGAATTCCACAGCTGATCATGTCCTTCAAGTCGCACGTTGCTTTCTACCACATCGTTTCAAACGAAGTTTTACCATAACATCCTATAGTTTAGAAATGGAATCATGAGTAGTCATTAGTTTGGTCAGTACTCCGTATATAGTAATTAATCGATATATCCCTTTAAATTAAAGGATCTGGCAGGTAAAGTTTTTCTTTTCTAAGTACTAACCTTCAGTATGAATATGGAAGAGCATGGGCCTACGATGACTGTACGACTTTTTTTTTATTCAAACTAGTGCGATCTATGTTACTTATACCTGAATAAAAAAATGCCGGTATATCCATGTGTCATTTGAACTCAATTGAGGTTGTCAAAAAAAATATGGTTCAGAAAAGAATTTGTATTAGTAAAAAGTCGAAGGAAGAATCCAATTCTATCCAATAGACTATTACTCTTTTATTAGAAATAAACGGGGTTTGAAAAAAGTCTTTCTTTATTCGCATATAATCCATATCCTCTGGGACGGAAGGATTCGAACCTCCGCATAGCGGGACCAAAACCCGTTGCCTTACCACTTGGCCACGCCCCACTTCTATATTCTTCACTAATAAACAGTACTATTAGTAGTGGTTGTTCGTCAATTCCCGCCAAAATTTCTATGGAATGGATAATTTTTAACACGTGTCGATATAGAATTCTATAAAAATGGATTGATCATTACATATAATTTAATTACAATATAAGATATTGTATGAAAGTAGAATTTCTTCTATTTTGAATTGAAAATAGAAGAATTTTTGATTGGGTAAGTTCAAAGAAAAAGAAGGGTTTTTGAGTCTATTTTACTTTCTTCATTTTCTCTTATATCAATAACTCAATCAAAAAGCAATTATCTCCAAGAATAAAAAACTTTTGTTATGCTTAATATCTTCAGTTTGAGCGGTATCTGTCTTAATTCTGACCTTTATTCGATTCATTTTTTATTTGGCAAATTACCTGAGGCCTATGCCTTTTTAAATCCAATTGTAGATCTTATGCCAGTTATACCCCTGCTATTTTTTCTCTTAGCCTTTGTTTGGCAAGCTGCTGTAAGTTTTCGATGAGATATTTAAGACTGTTCTAGAAAAAAAAACTATCCTAGAAAAATGCATGCTTTATTTGATAAAAAATGCCAACAATTGATAAGATCAGATAGTTCTTAAAGGCTGAGCTCTTGGTACAAATTGAAATAGGTGTGCTAAATCTGGATCACCTCATTTCCGCATTCTGACCCTTTTCCGGTGAAAAACTCTAGTGGGTTACTCAACAATTAACTATTTTGGTTTTGGATATTAAAGACACTTTTGGTAATGAAAGACTCTTCTTCCAAATATTACAAATGAATTTATGAAAATTCATTTTTTTGAAACTGCTTCATTTCTTAGTATCAAAATAGTTAAGATATGTGGTATAAAAATGGCGAATCTATTCTCTTTTTTACAAAAAAAAATGATATTGGAGATTGTGTAATGCTTACTCTCAAACTCTTCGTTTACACAGTAGTTATATTCTTTGTTTCTCTCTTCATCTTCGGATTCCTATCTAATGATCCAGGACGTAAT